CTAACCATCCACTCATTTTTATTAACCTTCCATTATGGTAATACATCTATGTTAATAGATAGTAAAAACTCCATACAGTTGATCTTTTGAACCCGCTTCAAGCCATGATGCCTAATCAACCAATCTTGGGGTAAACAGTCTCGACTGCTTTGCTTATATTTACTTTCATTTCATTCTTGTACATAGGAAATGAGATTCAATCCCTTTAACTGCAAATTCAAAAGCCGTTTTATTTCACTCATATAACTATCTGGTTTAGTTCATCAACCCGAATGCTGAATAAAAAAATAAAATATATATATTCAACTCATTTCATTTTCTTACTAGAAAGAAAAGAAATAGGGGAAATTTTATGTCTCACCGAATCACACGTAGAGAGATTGATAATACACATAGAGTTAATGGTATTTCATAACTAATTGATTGAGCAGCAGCTCTTAAACCACCTAAAAAGGAATATTTATTATTTGATCCATATCCCGACATAAGAAGCCCAACGGGAGCAAGACTTGAAACAGCGATCCATAAAAAAACACCAATACTAAGATCGGCTAGAATAAGGCGATAACCAAAAGGAATTACTGAATAACTTAGTAAAATGGATATGACTGCTATGGATGGTCCGATACTGAATAAACGAGTATCCCCTCTAGATGGAAAAAGGTTCTCTTTGAAAAGTAGTTTTACGCCATCTGCTAGAGCTTGAAGAATTCCCAAAGGGCCGGCGTATTCAGGTCCAATACGTTGTTGTATCCCTGCAGATATTTCTCTTTCTAACCAAACAATTACTAGTACACCTAGTGTGATTCCTAATACAAGAGTCAAAATAGGGACAAGCACCCATATGATCCCATAGACTTCTTTTAAGAATTCCAATCTGGAAAACAAATGGATGGCTTGTAGTTCTGTTGTATTATCAATTATCATTTCAACGATCAACTTCTCCCATAATGATATCTATACTACCTAGTATCGTCATAATATCAGCCAATTTCATTCTTTTAACTAACTGAGGCAGAATTTGCAAGTTGATAAAACCCGGTGGGCGAATTTTCCATCTCCAAGGAAAAACACTCTGATCTCCTATCAGAAAAATTCCCAATTCTCCTTTTGGTGCTTCGACTCTTACATAAAGTTCTTGTTTGGACAATTCAAAAGTTGGAGAAGGTTTTTTACTAATAAATCGATATTCAAAATCATTCCATTCAGTATCTTTTACTCTATCAAAGCGTCGGATTTCTAAATTCTCAAAGGGCCCCCCTGGAATTCCTTCCAGAGCCTGTTGGATAATTTTTATGGATTCTGTCATTTCACTGATTCGTACTAAATAACGAGCTAATGAATCCCCTTCTTTTTGCCATTGAACCTCCCAATCAAATTCTTCGTAACACTCATAATGATCAACTTTACGAAGGTCCCATTGTATTCCGGAAGCTCGTAGCATTGGTCCTGATAAACCCCAATTTAGTGCTTCTTCTCCTCCAATAATGCCTACGCCCTCAACTCGTTCTAAAAAAATAGGATTCCGTGTAATAAGCTTTTGATATTCAGCAACCCCTGTTAAAAAATAATCGCAAAAATCCAAACATTTATCTATCCATCCATGAGGTAGATCAGCAGCTATTCCTCCGATACGAAAATAATTATGCATCATTCGCATACCGGTGGCAGCTTCGAATAGGTCATATATCAATTCTCGTTCTCGAAAAATATAGAAGAAAGGGGTCTGTGCCCCAATATCTGCCATAAAAGGGCCAAGCCATAACAAATGGGAAGCTATACGACTCAACTCCAACATAATGGCTCTGATATAGCTAGCCCTTTTAGGTACTTGAATATTGCCTAGTTGTTCGGGTCCATTTACGGTTATTGCTTCGGTGAACATAGTAGCTAAATAATCCCAACGTGTTACATAAGGCAAATATTGTATAATTGTTCGGTTTTCCGCAATTTTCTCCATTCCTCTGTGTAAATAACCCAATATTGGTTCACAGTCAATAACATCTTCACCATCGAGAGTAACGATAAGTCGAAGAACACCATGCATTGATGGGTGGTGAGGACCCATATTGACTATCATGAGGTCTTTTCTTGTAGTTGGTGCAATCATAAGTTTTTTACCGAGTCATTCTTCCATGAATTGCTGAAAGTAAAAAGAAGTTCATCAAAATTGAAACGAATAAGTTCAAATGATATCACTCTTTAAATTAACGAGTTTTTGTCTCTCGAATATCCAACCGATCAATTAATTCTTTATAACGGACTCTATTTTTTTTTGACAAATAAGCCAGTAGTCGTTGACGTTTTCCCAAAATTTTTCGCAAACCTCTCTGAGATGAATAGTCTTTTTTGTGCAATTCCAAATGTGAAGTAAGTCTCCTTATCTTAGTGGTGAAACTGAATACTTGAAATTCAACAGACCCTCTGTTTTCTTCATTTTCTTTTTGAGAAATAACCGAAATTAATGAATTTCTTACCATAAAAAAATGCCTCCTTTCCCTTTTTACAGATATGGATTTTACCGATCAGTAATAATAATGTCATTCATTTTAATGTGGTATATACAATAATCTAATCCAAATTTATTTATGAACTCCTAATTTTAGCAATTCAAATGAATCAATCCAATTGAAAATTAGATTTAGATAGGGAGAGAAAAGGATTGGCACATTTTGGTATTCACAAAAGCGAAGAATTTAGACCTAAAATGAAGAAGGTTCTGTTGATTCATTTCTAGATCGAATTGATACATTATTCATTTAGTATTGGATATTTAGAATGAAATGTAAGACAGGACGTGTGATGTGTGTATTTATTTGCTTTCATATATCCTATATAGTAGAGGATATATAGGAAAAATGTACTATCAACGAATTTTCAATCGTTGATATAAATGTATCCTTAACATACTGAAACGACTGCCATTATTGGTATCAAACCAATAGCGATTCATACAAGCTAAATCTTCTAATCGATAATTAGGCCAAAGAAAGAACTTCAATTTCATTAATTGATTTGTCTCTCTATCAAGGTGATTACTGTCACCTAGAACTTGGCTGCTATTCTTTTCGTTGCAAAATACAGGATTTCTATCTACATCATTCCTATTCTTTGAATTGAAACAAATTAGAATTCTTAATTTTCTACGACGCCTAAACGAGAAAATATTTTCAGGAACAAGCAAATCAAAATGATTTTTGTCTCTATTTTTTGTTATTCTTTCATGTGGTGGAATAGATTCATCAAAATTCTTCTTAGCAACATATCTTTGCTCTCGGTATCTTTGATTAGTTTGGTGCTTACTCTTATGAACCAACGAAATACCGATGGTTTGATACATAATAAACTGTCCGTCGTTTTTTACAGACATACGAATGGGTTCGATAATCAATATTCCCCTTTTCATCAATTCTGGAAGAGTTAAATTCTTCTGAATCAGCATTATATCCAAACTCATTTCTCCCCTTTGAATCGAGGATATAGAAATTTTTCTTGGATCTATTAGTCTAAGCAGGAAACAATATACCTTAATATTATTGATCATTCTTTGATTCAAAGTATCGTCCCATCTCAATTGAAAAAGCAAATAACGTTTCAGGAACAAATCTAGTTCTGCTTCCGTGTTACTTTTGTATTGTTTTTTCTTTTTACCTTTTTTCATGTCCGATCTCGCATAATCTTCTTCAATATCTTTTTGTTGGTTTGAAAGAACGGATCCAAGATTCCCTTTACTTGTGGTTTTTTTTTCTTCTTGATTTCGATTCTTTATTTTTTGATTCGATGGTATCAAAAAGCTTCCCTTTTGCTTTTCATTAATCTTTTGATTTTCATTACTATTTGCATTTCTATTCAAATTTAAAAGAAGTAATTTGCTTGGTATAAACCAAGGTTTCGTTTTATATGTATTATAAAGTAACAAAAATTCTGGGAAGAACCAAAGTTCCAGATTCAATATGGGACGCTTTAGTATTTTTTCATTCATCCCCATCCAATCAAAAAATACTTTTGAGGAGTTTGGTAGATTCATTTCTGGAATCATAAGATCCAAAATATTTTTTTTATCAATTATTTGATAATTATTAGTAACAATATGAGTATTTTGATTACTATTGGCATCGATCGTGATCCAGGCCTCAATATCGACTTTTTGTCTAAGATCAAAATGGAGAATTTTCCAATCCAAATATTTCCTATCGGGAGTTTTTTCCATATATAGAATATCGCCCTTTCCTAGATAATTATTCATAGGGATACTCCTCAGTATATCAAAAAAAGTGTCTTTATATGTGTTGTAATTATAAGAAATCTCTTGATTCTTATTTCCTTCAAACGGCGATCTAGAAATAAATGAGTCCTTTTTATTTTCAGAATTAATAGATTTATATGATAAAAGATCATATTTATAGTATTTTTGAAAATTATCTTTTTGATTCGATAATGAATAGACTTCAAAAATATTTTGTTTTTTGTAATCAATTAATTGGTCTTTTTCATATGAATTCCATTTGCTGAAATTTTTCCTTTTAACCATACGACGTTGATAAACTCTATTCCGCCATTGTTGTGGTATTAATCTAGACCATCTGATCTGAGAAAAATCGTATTGATAATGCCCTCTTAACCAGTTTTTCCATTGATTCATTTCAGAACTCGGAAGTCTGTTATCCCTTAATTTAGAATGAACTATTCCTTGTGTTTCAAAAGAATCCTTTAGTTCAGGCTTAAGAAAAAAAGGGATTCCTTGATATTGAAGAACTGATTTTAATTTATACAAGTTAATAACTTGGGTTTGTGATAATTTGAAAAATACATATGCTTGTGACAAGTACGATAAGTCATAAAAAATATGTGAATTTGTCTTACTATTACTAATATTATAAAGTGACTTTTTTATAGTCGAAATAAACTCAATTGGATTTTGATTTTTTTTATTAATTATTTCTTGACTTGTTTCATTATTGTAAATGGATTTATTCATCATTTTGTTTTTTGATTCAAGA